TTTTGCTCTCAGTCTTAGGAGAAAGACACATTCTTCGGATAGAAAGAAAAAATGGAAAAAAACCTACGCTTGCTGAAGGTGAAGTTTGTGGAAATAAAATAATTAATTCCTTCTGTCGTGTATCCCCGATTAATGCAGCCTCATATGCTTGAATTTTGGATTTATAGTATTAAGCGAAAGGTTATACCTATACGTATGGGTTAGGTCAACTCTACTCCACTAGTACCAATGGGCGGCATGGGGGAAGAAGCACTACGTTTAGGAATCAACAACACGAAAACTTTGTTAAAAAAAGAATATCCCCCCCCCCTTCCTTATCGGGATCGGGACTAAGAAGAATGGTTGGGACAACAAACATCCATCTCGTTCGTATTTTGGATACCCGTATAACCATCGAAGACTGTTGAAGTGACTAATTCCAGGAAATTAAGCGGCGTTGAGGACAAAGAAATTGTTGGAGTTACCATCTTTTTTATCCAGTACCAACATACTTGATGTTAAGAAAAGATCTTTTACAGGAAGGTTGGCTAGAGATTTATTGTAAAAACACTAGCCCTGCTCAGTTCATAATGAGAATACTGCAATCTTTTTTTTATTCTATGTATTTTTATCATTATGCACATAAAGGAGGAGCCGTATGAGATGAAAATCTCACGTACGGTTCTGGAACGGAGATTCTTTGAACCGAATGACGACCGTAACGGATGTCGGCTCAATCCGAAGGAAATTATGCGGAAGCTTTACAGAATTATTATGAAGCTATGCGATTGGAAATTGATCCCTATGATCGAAGTTATATACTTTATAACATAGGCCTTATCCACACAAGTAACGGAGAACATACGAAAGCTTTGGAATATTATTTTCGGGCACTAGAACGAAACCCGTTCTTACCACAAGCTTTTAATAATATGGCCGTGATCTGTCATTACGTGCGACTATCTCCACTATAGAAAGAAAAAAGAAAAGAAAGAGCAAATCCGCTAATAAATACTAGAAAAAAAAAAAGGATTTCTACATATATATCGTCCAAAACAACGATTTTTATCAGCTGTAGCAAAGAAAGAAACTTCATAGAAGTTGAAATATGAAGAAATAGATATGCCTAGATACTTTTTTTTCTATGGATAAAAGATCTAATTGATAGAGAAAGCACCGTAAAGATCAATTAGCGAGGTTTTGGGCCAATACAAGAAGAACTGCTTACTTATATCATGATAGAAAAGTTAGGAATCCACTTATGTAATAGAGTTGATCCCCTAAAGTTTTGAGCAGCGGTGTAGTATCAGATCCCAAAGATAGTAAGTCTTTTCTTTTTTATGAAGAAAAGAAAAGTCTTTTTCACGGATTCTATAGAAATTTATATATCATATATGAAAGTATATGATATAGGAAATCGAGATAGTTACCTTTCAGAAAATTATAATGAGAGTGTAAATGCCGATGCTTTATTCTTCTGAAGGTAGGAGAAAAGATAAAACTATAAAGCGGATTCCTTTTTTTATTAATCCAAATTCAAGTTTGAAACTCATGTAATTATACTCTTTTTTTTTGTTAAATAGATCTAATAAAAAAAATGGGGCACGAAAAGAATTGACTGCTGAGCCGTATGAGGCAGGAAACTCTCAAGTACGGTTCTAAGGGAAGGGAATTTACTCACCTATTCCGACCGCGGAGAACAGGCCATTCGACAGGGAGATTCGGAAATTGCGGAGGCTTGGTTTGATCAAGCCGCTGAGTATTGGAAACAAGCTATAGCCCTTACCCCTGGTAATTATATTGAAGCGCAAAATTGGTTGAAGATCACAGGGCGTTTTGAATAAGAGCACTCTGTTTATTATTTTATTATTAGTATTGTATTATTTTTATTATTAGTTATTATTATTAGTTATTATTATTAGTATTATTTATATATTTTTATATATATTTCTATTTTTCTATTTATAGATATTTTTTTCTATTTATAGATTTTTCTATTTATAGTATTTTTTTCTATTTATAGTATTATAGTCAATTTTCTAATTAATTTTTTGTTGTCCCCATCAGTCAAGTCAAATAAAACAGATCATTTCTCTAGGAACAAACAATCAACGAATTTCATTATATCACTTCTAAGATCGTTCTATTTCGTCTGGTATTTCGTAGGGATAAATGATACGCGGATACAGTAGAGAATTCGATTTTTTCCGCTATTGAAACTAAAAAAACTAATAAAAGAGACTCTCAAATGACTAAATATAAATACCGGTATGTACCCTAGTAATGCTAATGACTGTTCACGTGATTTGAAATAGAGTACATAGTAATATCTTCTATGTAAGACATAAAGTTAAAGTAGCTCCATCTAGGAACTTCTAATTAAAATATGAATACACTAGGTTGCACAAAAAGACTGTTTCACTTCAATTCAAAGTCCAGAAAGGGTTTTATAAGATTCAAAAGGTCCGTTGAGCGCCTCACTGCTATGTCATAATAAATCCGAACACTTGCCCCGGATTTA